TAAGTAAATACATTCGAAACATATAAAATGCAGTTAACCCCGCCGAGAAACAAGCTATTATCGCGAAAATAGGTGAATACAACCAACTATCATTAAGAATTTCATCTTTAGACCAAAAACAAGCAAGAGGTGGAATTCCACAAAGAGAAAGTGTACCTAATAAAAAAGTATTTTTTGTAATTGGCACATATTTTGTTAAACCACCCATAAGAACCATGTTCTGACTTTTATCTGGAGAATATCCAACAATGGGTTCCATTGAATGAATAATTGATCCGGATCCTAAAAACAATAATGCTTTCGAATAGGCATGAGTGATCAAATGGAATAAAGCAGCTCGATAAGAGCCTATCCCTGGGGCTAACATAATATAACCCAATTGAGACATTGTAGAATAGGCTAAACTTCTCTTAATGTCTCTTTGAGCAAGAGCTAAAGTAGCTCCTAATAGTACCGTTATTACACCTATCAAAGAAATGAGATTCATTATGTAAGGTATGACTGTGAAAAGCGGAAGAAATCGAGCGACAAGAAAAATGCCTGCTGCTACCATAGTAGCAGCATGGATAAGAGCTGAAATAGGAGTAGGCCCCTCCATGGCATCAGGTAACCATACATGAAGGGGAAATTGTGCGGATTTAGCAACTGCACCGATGAATAATAGGGAGGCACACAGAGTAGCAAATAAAGAGTTGACCCCATTATTACGGATCAGGTTATTGAAGATTTCGAACAAATCTCGAAATTCGAAACTCCCTGTTATCCAATAAAAACCTAAAATTCCTAATAATAACCCAAAATCCCCTACACGATTAGTTACAAACGCTTTTTGACAAGCATTTGCGGCAGCCGGTCGTGTGAACCAAAAACCTATTAATAAATACGAACACATTCCCACTAGTTCCCAAAAAAGATGAATTTGTATCAAATTGGAACTAGTAACTAATCCCAACATGGAAGTATTGGAAAAACTCATATAAGCAAAAAATCTCAAATATCCTTGATCATGAGACATATAATTGTCACTATAAATAAAAACCATGATTCCAATCGTAGTGATTAGTATTGACATAATAGAAGTAAGTGGATCGATCAAGTAGCCGAACTCTAAGGAAAAATCAGTATTAATGGTCCAAGACCATAGATGTTGATAGATAGAACTGCCATTTATCTGTTGAATAGACAGATCGGACGAAAAAACCATAACTATACTTAGCAATGAAACACTAGGAAAAGTCCACATACGACGCAGATTTTTTGTTGCGGTCGGAACAAGCAGAAGTCCCAACCCTATTGACATAGTAACTGGAAGTAGAGCGAAAGGTATGATCCATGCATATTGATATGTATGTTCCATAAGAAAATCAAACTTTCTTTTTTTATTCTTATTAATTGTTTCCCATTCACCAGCCCTTATTTCTTCCGGAAGGAGCAATAATAAAATAAATAAAAAAAAAATCAAGATATACAAGATATAAATCAAATATGATTTTTCATTCTTAATTATTCTGATTCTTTCCAAACTATTGAAAAAAAAAACAAAAAATTCAAATGAAGAAGTTACAATTCTTCAAATAACCAAGTTACTAGTTAAAAGCTACTACTTAGTTATTAACGAAGATATTTATTAAGATAAAAAATATGAGATTTCCCATTATTCTACTATATACATATGATACGGTATACATACGATACGGTGATTTCTATCCATATTTATATCAATTATAGTAAGGAAAAAGAATGATACCAAAAATTCAATTTATTCTGATATGTATCATAGGATCTGCCAATAACTCGACCCAATAAACCTAGTTTTTATTTAGTTTCTTCGGAGTCATTAACTAATTCTGGAATTGATTGGCTTCTAGTCCAATAAAACATAAAACAAACTTATGTTTATGTGTTTATGAAAAATCCTAGAATACTTGTCACTTCGCATAGAACTAAAATGAGAAATGACTCAAATTCCCTTTATTTTATCAAGTAATGTATTGTTTAACGGATTAACTACTTTGATTTAATTTCAATTTTAATTATGTGGACTCTATCTCCGAGCTTGATCAATTAATAGAAAAAGGTTACATTCATTGTTGGTTTCCTAAATTAGGAAAGCGTTCTTAAGCTTTTCGATTTTATAAATGTAACATTTATAATATATATATATTATCTAAATAGACTGAGATATGAATTGGAACCTTTTTGATTCTTATCAATGGCATCCGATTCTACGGTAGTAGATCCCGCCCGTAGACATAGATTGAATAAAGATATGAAGCCCCCAATCAGTACAAATTATTCTTTCTTCGAACATTGGATGTAATGGAAATGTTAAAAAAAAAAATTCCCTTGAAAATCACATCGTTTTTTCTTTTTTCTTCTATTTCATTTCTTTTTTTATCCTTAATAATACCATATGCGATGCTCATCTATCTGTATCCATACTTTTCTATGTTATGAAGTAAGCATAAGTATCGGGTATGGAATAAAGATAGATAATGAATAGTTAATAGAAAGAACAATCTATTTTGAATTGAACAATAAATGTCTTTCACGTCCAACTATAAAAATGAGTGACCCTTTTTTTTTGAAATGGCGGTTCCAAAGAAACGTACTTCTCTGTCAAAAAAGCATATTCGTAGAAATATTTGGAAAGGAAGGGGATATCAGGCCGCGGCAAAAGCTTTATCTTTAGCTAAATCTATTTCTACTGGGCATTCAAAAAGTTTTTTTGTGCGACAAACAAGTAATAAAGCCTTGGAATGATCTGAATCTGAATCAGCATGACTCGATGAATTGGATGATTAAATTTATAAGATGAAGAATTCACATTAACTAATGTTTTGAACTCATCAATATGAGATAGAACTAGCTGTTGTGGTATGTAGAATACGAATTATTCTGTATACTAGGTTCTAAAAATGATTTCTTTTTTTGTTTGAAAAAAAAAGAAAGAAGTAGTTAGACACAAAATACAAGGTTTCACCTTTCATTGATTGGTTTTTATAATTCGCGAGATGGGGGTTGTAACTTTCCCCATCGATTCATTTTTCACAATAACAAAACTCTTATTTTTTTTCTTAGGAAGGGATTGGCTTATTGGATTATGTATCTCCAATAGTTATACATCATTAAGATTTTTGGAAAATCTGAAACAAGTATGAACGAGGTTAGAGCCCCCTTTTTTGTTCCAAAGTAAGGCGGGGATAAGATTCATAGTCAAAGTCAATGGATTATTGAAACTAATTAATGAAAATATAAATTTTAAAACTTTGATTTGTAGCTCTCTGAATCACTACATATCTACAAGGACTCCCTCTTGTTTCGAACAGATAAAAAAAAAAAAAATAATAAAACTGCCAGGATCCCATTTAGATCGATATTTATGTACTAAAGAATGAGTCAATCTTACGTAATCCAACCCCAATAGATCCTATCCCATGTTTGAGCTGGAGGATCGATCAATCGATATATCTAGATATAATATCTAAATTATTTTATCTATTAATATTAGATTTCAAATCTATATATAAAAAGATCTTATCAGTTTAAATTTTATTTTCTAAGTTTTCTAAGTTAAAGTACATACAGTAGAATTCCGATAAAGATTGAAACTCTTTTGTTATATGATATGCCCGGTCCAATACCTAATGCGTTTGGTAAATCCTCACACAAATTATGTTATGTATACAATGAAGATCCCAATCATTAATACATCTTTGATACCAAACTATCCAAATTTTTATAGAAATCTTTTGGATGTAGTGATGAAGTTGTGATATATAAAAAATATTGTTTTATTTTGTTCATTGAAAAATGAATCTTTTTCATTTCGGATCTATCAAAAATGAATCGTCAAAAAATGAGAAAAAAAATTCTTAGTTCTATACCCGAACTCAAGGCATAACCGTCTAGTTCCAACTATTCCAGAAGAACTTATAATACGGAAAAGCCCGCTGTTTAAAATGACCCCCTGCCATGATACTAAGGATTATTGAGCGTTTAAATATTTATTTGAACGGGTCTTTATTCATCGATTCTAACATTTCCTAAAATAGATTGCATTAAATCCCTCAATCTCGACGATTGAACATCATATGGACTATGATTATTTCGATGAAGCCGCCATGGTGAAATTGGTAGACACGCTGCTCTTAGGAAGCAGTGCTAGAGCATCTCGGTTCGAGTCCGAGTGGCGGCATCCTCTAAAAAAGGCACAATAGATCCTATAATGAATTCAATTCCGGATTTCCATTCCGTAATTGGGGATACCCCCCTAAAAAAAATTATGATATTTGCCACTTTAGAACATATATTAACTCACATCTCTTTTTCTATCATTTCAATTGTTATTACGATTCATTTGATGACCTTATTAGTCCATGAAACCGTAGTACTATTTGATTTGTCAGAAAAAGCCATGATGGCTACCTTTTTCTGTATAACAGGGTTATTAGTTACTCGTTGGATTTATTCGAGACATTTGCCGTTAAGCGATTTATATGAATCTTTAATGTTTCTTTCATGGAGTTTCTCCATTATTCATATGTTTCCTAAAAGACGGAACCAGAAAAGTTATTTAAGCGCAATAACCGCGCCAAGTGCTATTTTTACCCAAGGCTTTGCCACTTCGGGTCTTTCAACCGAAATGCATCAATCTGCAATATTAGTACCTGCTCTACAATCCCAGTGGTTAATGATGCACGTAAGTATGATGTTATTGAGTTATGCAGCTCTTTTATGTGGATCGTTATTATCCGTAGCTCTTTTAGTCATTACATTTCGAAAAAACCTAGATATTCCTCGCAAAAGCAATCATTTATTAATTGGGTCATTTTCCTTTGTGAATGAAAAAAGAAGTGTTTTACAAAACACTTCTTTTCTTTCATTTATAAATTATCACAGGTATCAATTAACCCAACAATTAGATCAGTGTAGTTATCGTGTCATTAGTCTAGGATTTACTTTTTTAACCATAGGTATTCTTTCGGGAGCAGTATGGG